GGAAATTACCAAACGTCTAGCATTCCCTCACGCTTTGCGCCAATGAGGTTTTTTGAGAGAAACAAAAGACTATGCCTTCGCCATATGAAATAGGAATATTAAGTAAAAATAGCATGGCATTTCGAATTCGATATGAGAAAATTTTTTTTTTTCAAAAAATTAGATTGTATATCGAGAGAGTAGTATGAAATAAAGGGTATTTCTGATTTTATCTTATCGATCGGAAATTATGTTCAGCGTCACAAACTTTTTTCATACCATAGATCTCTTAACAATATTTATTGTATAAATAAAAGAATTTTTTTTATTTGATCGGATCAAAAAGAAACTTTGGGATTGCTGAATCACAGACAAATAAATACCAAAAACTAAATAAGAAATATATAAAGCAACGGAACCATCATAGTATTTTTAACTCCTCCAAAAAGAAGGGTGGTAATTTGATCATTTACCGAGATGAGTCTCGTAGATCCTACTTGTTACTTGTCTCTTTTTGCGATGGAAGGTAAACATCAATTTTATTGTAGAGCCGTATGCAATGCACAAAAGATGCCCGTACGGTTATTCTATTTTTTATTAAGTATTTTTTTTATCCTTATTTATTTTTGCTTCACTTCATCATCGAGATAGAAGAACCTTTATTATGTTATATCATCAGGGTAATGATTCATCAACCCGCTAGTGCTTTTTATGAAGCACAAACGGGAGAAGCTATCTTGGAAGCGGAAGAACTGCTAAAACTTCGTGAAACCATCACAAGGGTTTATGTCCAAAGAACGGGCAAACCTCTATGGGTTGTATCCGAAGACATGGAAAGAGATGTTTTTATGTCAGCAACAGAAGCGCAAGCTTATGGAATTGTTGATCTTGTAGCAGTTGAATGAAAATAGGATGGATTTAGCGAAAATCCGTGATTTATTATTTTATCTTCTTACCGCGTTCAATATTTTATTAAATATAAGTCATTCATAATCGTCCGGTTAGGATCGATCTAAACCAGCTTATTATGTATACCATTCAACATGCCAACGATTAAACAACTTATTAGAAATACAAGACAGCCAATCAGAAATGTCACGAAATCCCCCGCTCTTCGGGGATGCCCTCAGCGCCGAGGAACATGTACTAGGGTGTATGTGCGACTCGTTCAGATCGTGGGCTGGGACAAAAGAAATTTTTTTTTTCCAGTATTATTGATTAGTACCGATCAATAGGATAAAATCGAAGAACCCCGTTCCATTTACTATACTAAAAACAAGAAAATATATCCTTCTATTGTGTATGAAATTTATGGTTTGCATTGGTGCAAACCCAATTACCTCAATTTAAGATGAAAAAAAATTCCCCATTGGTATTAAATGGTTATCCATTAAGCGGGGACAATCTTATAAAAAAAAAGAAGGATTCAACTTCCATTCTTGGAAGAACGGACTAAGAGGGTCAGCTACCCAGCTAACTTTCATAATTAAATACCGTTACTGTATAGGTGGATCTCCCTGTGAAAGACCTATTACTGTCTAATTTATGGGTCGAGCCAAAGCGTGTGAACTGTACAAGTTACTAATAAGGTTAGATTAATTAAATAAATTAAGAGGCTCCGGTGTATAGAGAAGACCTCACCGTTTACGAATTAACCATAGAAACGACGAAACCCACTATTTCTTTATCCATTTACTAGTTTTTTATTTACTATGTTTTTGATACCTAGTCGAATACAATTGCTTTTTCGAGGTAAAAATCGTGGTCAGGAAGGTTATAGTAGCTAAAGCCGTTGGAATTTTTATTTTATACATTGGAAAAATCCGTTTTGTTATTAATAGACTGAGGAAGTAGAATAGAAAAACTGAAAAAAAAGTAAATCCATTAGTTATTCTATTTATCAAAGTTTCATTTATTCAATGACCAGAATTAGACGGGGATATGTAGCTCGGAGACGTCGAACAAAAATTCGTTTATTTGCATCAAGCTTTCGAGGGGCTCATTCAAGACTTACTCGAACTATTACTCAACAGAAAATAAGAGCTTTGGTTTCGGCTCATCGGGATAGAGATAGGCAAAAGATAACTTTTCGTCGTTTGTGGATCACTCGTATAAACGCAGCAATTCGCGAAAGGGGGGTATCCTATAGTTATAGTAAATTAATGCATGATTTGTACAAGAGCCGAGTGCTTCTTAATCGCAAAATACTTGCGCAAATAGCTATATTAAATAAAAAAAGTCTTTATATGATTTCCAATGAGATCATAAAATAAGTCCATTCTAAAAAATCCACTAGAATAGAGTTCCCCGGAGAATCAACTCCGGGAAAGTAGAGTAAAAATGACTATAAGAAAAATTATTATGATTAAAGTAGTCAACATAAATAACCACGTTCAATAAAAAAAGATTTCTTCGCTTTCCCCGAGTTTTTTCTTATTCTTAATGACACGATAACAAAATCTGGATTTTCAGATTTTTGAACAAAATACCGATTGGAATTCAATTGAAGAAAGAATAAGCTTATTTAATTCTGGTTCTAAGGCCGGCAGTTCTTGCGGTCGACTCGCTTTTTTCAAATTGTTTCTCATTATTAAGAAAAGGTAACAAAGATAAAATACGAGCTTGTTTTATAGCAATAGTAATTAATCGTTGTTGTTTCAAGGTTAATCTATTTACTCGTCTAGATAGTATCTTTCCTTGCTCACTAATAAATCGACTAATTAAACTCATGTTTCTATAATCAATTCGATCCCCCGATTGGATCGGGGGTAAACGCTTACGAAAAGATCGCTTGGATTTAAGAAAAGGTCGCTTGGATTTATCCATGGTTTGTTTAGTTTAGTTCTTATCGTGAAAACCCTATTACAGTCACATCGAAAATGAATTCAAATAGGATTTGTTTATTAAATATGTTATTATATATAATAACATTTTTACCCTACCTTGTATCTTGGAAGGGTGATACACAGGTGCTCGGTTCAATCTATTTTTTTATCTCCCCATGAATTGTATGTTTGTAACAATAGGGACAGAATTTTCTCAATTCCAATCGATTAGGCGTATTGTGTCGATTCTTTTGAGTAATATATCTGGAAATCCCTGTTGGTGCCTTATTAACACTGTTTCGGACACAATTGGTACATTCCAAAATAACCGTTACTCGGACATCTTTCCCCTTGGCCATGAACCTCCTTTGGATTTTTTTATTTACTACACTCGCCTATTTTTGATCCTAAACGAAGAAGAAAGGAAGAAAAAACAATATACGTTACTAATTTGAAATCCAATTAGGAAGGATTTGACTAGAATCAATCAAGTAATAGTAAATAATAAGTAATACGATGATTTCGAAACATATTTAGAATTGTAGTAAAGTATTTTAGTTAAGTATCTTGTATAATACTCTTTCTTGTCCTAGACTAAACCAAACCTTTATGCTCTCCCTCTAATTCTTATATAGTATACATGAATGTCATTCAAACTTGAACTCAAATTTAGAAAATAAATAAAATAAATGTTGAATCCACTTTATTTTTTCTCTTTCCTCCCCTATTTTTATTATAAAAAAGGGAAAAAAGAGAAAAGAGTGGGAGAGGAATTAGTCACGCAGATATTTTATTGTATCTCGAATCTTCTTGATTCCTTTCCGTGTCAATAACTAGAATGAAAAAAAAGGGAACGTCAACGCATCCGGAAAAAAACGATTAATCTCGATCAATAGACCTGCTAAAGACCCGAACCATAGAGTACTTAGTACCGGTGCCACAGAGAGATATGTTTTTAAATCTCGCATTCAAAAACCTCCTTCGTTATTTTATTGTAATAAATAATGGTAATGCATATATGATCAAATGCATATGTAGTTAAGGGACACTTGTAGTTGTATGCGGAATCTCTAATTCCAATTGAAATGTACAATGATCCAGTCGATAATATTTTCTTTTGTTTAAAATAAAAGAAAAATACATTAATAAATATTACCGAAAAAAAATAATAAATATTACCGAAAAAAAATTGCTTTTACTTTCTTTTACTTCTGGTAGGTTCCATATTTCATATGTATTATAGGGTTTTTACTATTATTCGATGTTATATGAGACCAAAAATAAAAAAGGGAAGTGTATATCAACGGAAGAAATAAGGATGTGGAAAATAAGACAGAAATTCTATACAATGACACTGTAGACTAATTAAAAGGGATGTAGCGCAGCTTGGTAGCGCGTTTGTTTTGGGTACAAAATGTCACAGGTTCAAATCCTGTCATCCCTACCTATTACTTCTCCTTTGAGCAGTAACGAGGGATCAATTGAAATTAATAAATTTTAATTTTGTCCATTTTGTCCATATATTATATATAATACTTTGTTTTTATTACAATTACAGCCTTATCTTATCTATTCTAATAAGAAAGCGCTCTTAGTTCAGTTCGGTAGAACGCGGGTCTCCAAAACCCGATGTCGTAGGTTCAAATCCTATAGAGCGTGATTCTATTCTTCATAGATAAATTAGACCGAAAAAGATTAATTAACTTAAACAGCAAGCCGCCTTTGACCTCCTGTGGATAAAAAAGGGAGGAGGTCAATCAAAAAAATAGATGTTAATTAAAGGCCCAACTGATCACCACGTCTGTATTGTAAATATGCAGTTACGAATAATCCAGCCAAAGTAATAGGAATGAGACCTAAGACGATTCCAAATAGAAAAACTTCAATCATTTATTAAATTTGTTTGAAAGGAAAAAATAGGTAATATCTATACCTAAATAGTAATGCGAATTGCAGTGAATCTCAATGATCAAGAATTGGAAATTGGCTGGTAAGTAACTATAAAATACACGGAATCCCACATAAGGATTTCATGAAATATGAATTTCAAATAAGTCGTACCTTGCTCAGACCAATAAATAGAGCCGAGGTTATAGTTAAAGCTGCTAGTAAAAAACCGAAATAACTAGTTAGCGTAGGCATGAAGGAGCTAAATGAAATAGATTGTTTTATACATAGGTTTCTAAAGCACTTACC